TTTTTGTTCTCAACGCCCCTTATTTTTCCAGGAATTAGTCACTTCAACGATCTTCGATGGCTATACGGGTATCCAAAGTACGAACGAGATGGATGTTTGTTGTCCCAACCATTCTTATTAGTCCCGATATCTATGAGGAAAAGGGGTAATTTATAACAAAGTTTTCATGTTGTTGATTCCTGGGTGTAGTGCTTCTTCCCCTATGCCGCCCATTGGTACTAGTATAGTAAGCGGAACTGGACCGCACGCAATCGCAATACAGAACCCATGGGTGTAACCTTTCGCTCAATACTAAAATCGACAATTAAAGCATCTGAGGTTGCATCAATCGAGGATACACGACAGAAGGAATTGTTCTATCTCCCCAAACTTCACCTTCACGAAGCGTAGTTTTATTTCAATAATTTTGTTTTTCGATCTTGAATCACGTCTCTTTAGACTAAGGACTTAAAAAAACAAGAAAAAAGAATCAAATCGCACCATCTCTGTAATAGGTAAATGCCTCTTTTTCTCCTGAAGTTGTCGGAATTATTTGTAATAAGATATTGGCTATAATTGAGAAGGTCTTATCAATAAAATTTCCATTTATACGAGATCTAGGCATAATTAGCAATCCATTCTATAATTCTTCTCATTTTCCCCCGGGAAAATGATCTCACGGACAAAGGAATTACACAGTACGAAATAACATAAAAACAGACTAATTCTAAAAAAAAAGATATGGACTTTCTACTCAAATTGTTCCTTTTTGAAGAAGGAGAACAGAAATAAAAAATATTTTTTTAACTCTCGAACCTAAAAAAAGGAAAGGAATATAATATTTTTCTTTTTTGAAAATTTCAGTTTTTTATTTCTATTAGAATGGATGGGCCCTATCTGTACTGCAATAATATGAATAACTCGCTATTCATTCGGTTTCTGGTCAATAATAAATAAGATTATGCCGGAAAGATGGCCGAGCGGTTCAAGGCGTAGCATTGGAACTGCTATGTAGGCTTTTTGTTTACCGAGGGTTCGAATCCCTCTCTTTCCGTTTTTGTTTTGCACCTTCATTTAATTTGCCAACACTACCGACCACAATGTATCAAATCAAATAACAATTGATACCATTATTCCTATTCCAACAGTTAAGGCCCTTATTTGATAGGGATTTTCTATTCCTAATTACTGTAGTACGTAAAATATAGGTACCGAAAAGTTTGGAAATTCCAATCTTACCTTACCTCCGATCCATTTGTCATACGTGAAAAATGCGGATCAAGGCCCGCCCTTAGATCTATTTACTTTAGCGAAAGAAAGGGGCTAAATTATCCGAACCCTTTTTTCGTTAGGTTCAAGTCTGACGGGAATAATATTCTACGACTAACAACTCATTAATTTTCAAACCGACCCATTTACTATCTATTATTTGATTTACTAATCCTTTAGATTGGGATGAGTCAACAGTCAAATGTTTTGGCAATTCCTCGCGGGAGGACGAAGCCATATAATTTTGAACCAGAGCTTTCGATCTTTGTTTATCTTTCGTAGTAATAATATCTCGGGGTTTGCAACGATAACTTGGTATATCTACTATACGACCATTAACTAAAATATGTCTATGATTAACTAATTGCCTGGCTCCAGGAATGGTCGAAGCCATACCCAATCGAAAAATAATGTTATCCAAACGCATCTCAAGTAGTTGTAGTAAAACCTGACCGGTTGATCCTTTTGCTTTTCCAGCGATATGTACATATCTAAGTAATTGTCGCTCTGTCAGACCATAATGAAAACGCAATTTCTGTTTTTCTTCTAGACGAATACGATATTGTGATCTTTTCCCAGAACGCAATTGGTTTTTAAGATCACTTCCGGATCTAGGTCTTTTACTAGTTAGTCCCGGTAAAGCCCCCAGACGGCGTATTTTTTTGAAACGAGGTCCTCGGTAACGAGACATAAAGACTCCTTTATTTATTAAAATGGAAATTTCAATATTGAAAGAATAAATATATAAATTAAGACTGAACTAAATAAAAAAATAAACAAAGCAAAGCTAAATCCACTGAAGTACTACAAAGCAGAAAGTAGTAAAAGAATTGTATCAATATAATATTCAGATTATATATATATAGGATAAGAAGTTAAAGAAAACTACGTTTTATGATTTGTTCTGTAGAGATCTAATATCTTCAATCTGTTTTTTTTATTCATAGTTGAAAGTTGTCGCGACATAATAGACAAGCGACTCGGGATTTGAAAAAAAAAAAAAAAAGAAGGAGTCTTTTCAATATTTCGAGAGATTATCTATCAATTATGTAAAAAATTAAACAAAAATTAAATATAGAAAAAAGCCAGCTATCGGAATCGAACCGATGACCATCGCATTACAAATGCGATGCTCTAACCTCTGAGCTAAGCGGGCTCACGTAAAAGAAACAGAAATAGTACATAGGAACTTAATAAGTAAACCATAAGGATCTTAGCTTTTATATATTAGCCATTAATATATCTATATTTTTAATATATTAGATTCTTATTAATATATAAGAATTTTGGTATATATTTTTTATTAATATAATTATCCATTTTAACAATTATTTAGTATATTAATAACTTTATTGGTTTATATAATACCATTATATATAATATATCATAATTATGATATATAATTAATATATCATTTATACCATTAACATCAATATCCAATATCAATTTATTTATATTATATTTACGTTTTTTTATCTATTTTCTCATTATTATTTTGCATATTTCATTTAGTTTTATTTTCTTTATATAATATATAATTTCGAATTTACCTAAGAAAAAAAAGATAAAATAAAACTAAAGAAAGAATAGAATAAAGATGGAATCTAGATCATAATGAGACACCTTTCTGGTTTCATTCAGACCATAACATAAAAAGGATAAGATAGTACGAAAAAAATAAGTATCGATCGTTCCAGTATTCTAAACCGGGCTGTCAAAATACAAAAAGCGAGGACATATAGATTAGATGTAGATATATCTGTCCATATTGAATTGTGAATACATCAATGATAAAATCATTTTGGATTCGATCAAAAACAAATATAGTTTATTCCATAGAGATGAAATGAGAGAAGATGGGTAAAAAAGCAAGTATATACTTTTTCGATAGAGGAAGAAGTATTTAATGATTCGATAGAGGAAGAAGTATTTAATGAATTCGACGGTTCATAAAAGATAGTGGGTGGGATCATAACACAACGAACGAAATCCCGGTCTCAAATCTGAAATCAAAGGGGGATATGGCGAAATTGGTAGACGCTACGGACTTGATTGGATTGAGCCTTGGTATGGAAACCTACTAAGTGGTAACTTCCAAATTCAGAGAAACCCTGGAATTAAAAATGGGCAATCCTGAGCCAAATCCTTATTTTGAGAAAGATTTTTCTTATTTATATATAAATAATATAAATATAAATAAAATATATAAATTAGAAATTTCGAAAAAGGATAGGTGCAGAGACTCAATGGAAGCTGTTCTAACGAATGGAGTTGTTTGTGTTGGTAACGGGAATCCCTCTATCGAAATTACAGAAAGGAAGGATTACCTTATATACCTAATACATACGTATATATATACTGACATATCAAATCAAATGATTAATCATAATCATGACCTTAATCTAGAATTTATATATATATATTCGAAAATTCTATGGAAAAATTAAGGGTTATTGTGAATCTATGCCAATCCAAGTTGAAGGAAGAATCAGATATTCAGTGAGCAAATCATTCACTCCATAATCTGATTTATCATTTGGAAAAAAGTGATTAATCGGACGAGAATAAAGAGAGAGTCCCGTTCTACATGTCAATATCGGCAACAATGCAATTTATAGTAAGAGGAAAATCCGTCGACTTTAGAAATCGTGAGGGTTCAAGTCCCTCTATCCCCAATAAAAACGCGCGCATTTTACTTCACTAACTATTTTTTTTCTCCTCTTTTTTCATCGGTGGTTCAAGCTACATTTCTCATTTACTCTACTATTTCACAAAACAAATGGGTCCGAAGGGACATGAGTCTTTGGGAGATACGAGACACGCACAAATCCACATATATGGACAAGTAATCCCCATTATTGATATTGAATTATTCACAGTCCATACCATTACCCTTACACTTAGAAAATCAAACAAAGTCTTCTTTTTTTTAAGACCCAAGAAATTCCAGGGACTATGTAAGATTTAATCCTTTTTTAGTCCCTTTAATTGACAGAAACGTAGGTCCTCTAGTAGAATAATGTACAATGCAAAAAGTAGTCGGGATAGCTCAGTTGGTAGAGCAGAGGGCTGAAAATCCTCGTGTCACCAGTTCAAATCTGGTTCCTGACACGTGATTAATGTATGGGTATTCATTCCAATTCATAAGAATGGGTCGGGATACATATTTTTTAATAGTCTAGAACATGATACATACTTATTCATTTAGATTTATGGATATATACCTCTATTTTTGTAGATAGTCTGTCCAGATGGTAAAAAAATTAGATTATGTTTCCTTTTCTTTTTTTATTTAGATTATTATTATTACGCCCCCCTTTTTTTTTCATTCAAAAAGAATGGTAATTCTTCATAATATATGAAGAAGTTAGTTGGTTAAAAACCCACAAAAGTATAGAGGAGTTGGAGGGTAGGAATAGGTAGAATGTATTTCAGATACAGTACAAATTCCATTTTAAATTCGATTCTTTTTGCTGGATTTCTTATTTTCTTTCATATTCTATTTCTTCACTCTCATTTATTACTTATGTTACTTTACGGGATCCATTTAACGGATATGCGCGGTACAAAGTTCGTGGCATAGAACCCCTTTTGATTTATTCTATTGTCCCCGCCCATCCGAAATGGATATGATATCTTACAAATTGTGGAATATCCATGAAGCCCCTTCTTAGCTCGCCAATAATATGAATTAAGATCCGGTTACTTTGTTTCATATAGAACAGAAGATAAAAATATCCCTTGACTTGAAA